TCTTCTGACACAGCAACGCAATTTCACAATCAGTATCGAAATGGAGTGCTAGATAATTTATTTTTTTATTTTATTGTTGCTTGTCAATGTTATATCATTCAATAGAAAATTTATCAAATTCCTGTAGTAGTATAATAGTAGTATAAGGGTTCTCTTCATTATTGGCTTCGGATTAGAAACTGAAAATCAGATATAATGTGAATCCGACGGATTGCTTTCGAATAATTCACGAGGGAGATTATCATATTCCTTTCTAATTCAATTAGATGCGAAATCTATAAATATTCTTTCTTTTTGTAGTTGTAGAAGATGTTTTTTGTTGGAACCCCCCTTTTTTTCATTTTTAAGGAATTGATTAGTTGTCCAGTAACAAGTAAGACTAGTAGATAGTCTTCGATGAAAGAAAGAGAACGAGCAAGTAATCAAATAAGAATCAATATTCACGATGCAAGCATTGTTGTATTAGGCCCTTTGGGTCTTTCGTGACCTAATTAGAATTAGAAAGTCGGGGCTTTCTAATTTTAAATATGTAAAGACAAAATGTATAACCGAGTTTCGCACGATTAGATTCTGCAAAACTCTTTTTCTTCTTATTTGAGATATTATGTGAATGAACCTACTACTGAATCTAATGAGTTCAAATTAAAGTAAAAAAAAGGAAAGTAATAAAGTAAGAGGCATTATACTATAAGGTCATTTTTGGTTCGAAAATACACAATATATTCGATACAATAATAAAAAAAAGATAAAAAAAAAATAGAAATGATTTTCCAATTTTCAATTTTAAGCGATTCAAATTCATTTATTTTTTGAATGAAGTTATCCAACACAGTTTTTTATTATTTAAAATTATTTTATTATTTAAAATTATTTATTATTATTTATAATATTAATATAATTAATAATATTAATATAATATTAGTATAGTAATTATTAGTATAGATAGTAATTATTAGTATAGTAATATTTGTTTTTAAGAGTTGCACAATGAATCGAATCTGTTGATTCGGAATCACGGGATGAATAGATATCACAGATGATGAATTGATTTCTTACCTATGTCACTTTATTTTTTTATTACTATTTATAATGATAATAATTGCTGAATCAAAAACTTTCAATTGAACTTATTCTTTCAATTGGTATTCTTGTTTATCTCTTTCAAAACCAAAATTGAGATTTAGGGAAGTGCTTTATAAACATATGTATAAAAAAAAATAACATATTTCATTTAGCCTCTTTATGCCTACCATAACTAGTTATTTCGGTTTTCTACTAGCGGTTTTAACTATAACTTCAGCTCTATTTATCAGTTTGAACAAGATACGACTTATTTGAAATTAATTGAATGAATAATTCATAAAAAAAAGAAATCTTTCTGTGGTATTCCATATATTCTATAGTTTCTTACCGTGTCAATTTCAAATTCTTGGTCATTAAGATTCATGTGCAATACGAATTAATATTTAAGAATAGATAGTACCTCTCCCTTTCTCCTTTCAAACAAATTGAAATGATTGAAGTTTTGCTATTTGGAATTGTCTTAGGTCTAATTCCTATTACTTTGGCTGGATTATTTGTAACTGCATATTTACAATACAGACGTGGTGATCAGTTGGACCTTTGATTAATTAATATCTGATTGACCCCCTACTTGTTTTAAGTTTAATCCATAGGGGGTCAAATTTAGATTACTGTTCAATTATTTCATTGTAATTTTCGACCTAAGAATAACAAGAATGGAATCACGCTCTGTAGGATTTGAACCTACGACATCGGGTTTTGGAGACCCACGTTCTACCGAACTGAACTAAGAGCGCTTTCTAAATATTTTGTAACCCTAATATATTTTTGCATGCATCTACTATTCTATTATATAGAATTATATAGAATATAGAATTATATAGAATATTGTAAAATGAAAGATTGATCATATTATGTATTGGATTATGGATACCCAATTTGAATCGATTTCAATTAATCCCTTGTTACTGCTCATAAGATAAGTAATAGGTAGGGATGACAGGATTTGAACCCGTGACATTTTGTACCCAAAACAAACGCGCTACCAAGCTGCGCTACATCCCTTTCCATTGGTCGACAGTGTCATTGTAGAGAATACCTGTATTGTTTTCCACATCTTTATTTTATCCATTCATATACAAAAATTATCTTGTCATTTATTTTTTTTTATCTCATATCATATAACTCTCATATCATATAACATATTATTAAGTATAATAAAAGACTTATATACGTAACGTATAATTAAACCTGCTGTAAAAAAAAAATGAATATAATATTTTTCGGGAATGTTGGGACATAAAAGGGTGTATTTTTTTTTTTCTTTTTTTTTTTAAGAAAAGGAATAGCTACTGAATCGTTGTACATTTCCATTTGAATTAGGCATTCCGCGTACAAATACAAGTGATCATTAATTACATATATGTCTGATCATATATGTATTACAAATTACAATAAATAAGGAGGATTTAAAATGCGAGATCTAAAAACATATCTCTCCGTGGCACCGGTAGTAAGTACTTTATGGTTTGGGTCTTTAGCAGGTCTATTGATAGAGATTAATCGTTTATTCCCGGATGCGTTGATATTCTCCTTTTTTTAATTCTCCTTCTAGTTCTAGTTATTGACATGGGAGGGGGTGAAGAAGATTAGAGATATAATCAAATATCAGTGACTAATCCCTCCCCTTCCCTTCTTTGAATTTTCGAATTTATTAAATTATAATAAGTTCGAAAAGAGAAAGAATAAAAGTGGATTCAACTTCAGTAAAACTCGGAACTCGGACCGGGACTCTAAATTTCATTTAAATTAATAAGATAAGAGAATGAGAACGGAAATGGAAATTGATGGCTAGGTCAACAATATTATACAAAATACTTAAATGAAAAATGAAATACTTTACTGGGATTATAAATGTAGTTAGAAATTCTTCTATTACTTATTTAATTATATTACTATCTTGATTTCAACGAAATCTTTCAGAATTGGATTTCGAGTTAGCAACTTCTATTTTTTTTTTTCGTTCCTTTCTTCTCTTTGGATCGGAAAATGGAATAGTTGGTTAAATAAAAAATCCAAAGGAGGTTCATGGCCAAGGGTAAAGATGTTCGAGTAACAGTTATTTTGGAATGTGCCAAATGTACTCGAAATGGTGCTAATAAGGAATCAATGAGTATTGGTATTTCCAGATATATTACTCAAAAGAATCGACATAATACGCCTAGTCGATTGGAATTGAGAAAATTCTGTCCCTTTTGTTACAAACATACAATTCATGGGGAGATAAAGAAATAGATCGAACTGATCCGATCGCCTGTATGTCACCCTTACAAGGAAGATTCAAAATGATATATATTATATATAATATATATTCTATATAACATATATTTAAAGATAAACAACCCAAAATCCATCATCAAAATAGGATTTTTGGGATAAGGAATAAACAAATCATGGATAAACCCAAGCGACTCTATTTTAAATCCAAGCGATCTTTTCGTAGGCGTTTGCCCCCGATTGGATCGGGGGATCGAATTGATTATAGAAACATGAGTTTAATTAGTCGATTTATTAGTGAACAAGGAAAAATATTATCTAGACGGGTGAATCGATTAAACTTAAAACAACAACGATTAATTGCTAGTGCTATAAAGCAAGCTCGTATTTTATCTTTGTTACCTTTTCTTAATAATGAGAAACAATTTGAAAGAGATGAGTCGACCACTAGAACTACTGGTCTTAGAATCAAAAAGAAATAGGTTTATTCTTCACTTGAATCAAAATTCTAATACGAACTCAAAGGCGGATTGATGTTTTGTTCGAAAAATTCGCGAATCCAGATTTTGATTGTTGTATCATAAGAAAAAAATTGTTGTATCATAAGAAAAAAAAAGAATCAATCTTTTTTTATTGAACGTGTTGTTTGTTCATTTTGGCGACCTTATCATATTATCATATTATTATATTGTATCATACTAATTTCTATTCTACCTTCCCGGAGTTAATTCTCCAGCGAACTCCATTTAAAATTTAAAACATTCCCATGAATTCCTTCCAATCTACTTATTTTATAATTTCATTGGAAATCATATAAAGACAATTTCTATTTAATATAGCTATTTGCGCAAGTATTTTACGATTAAGAAGCAACTGCCTCTTGTACAGATTGTGTATTAACTTATTATAACTATAGTATACACTATTGCCGCGAATTACTGCATTTATCCGAGTGATCCACAAACGACGAAAATCTCTCTTTTTCCTACCTCTATCCCGATAAGCCGAAAACAAAGCTCTTATTTTCTGTTGAGTAATAGTTCTAGTAAGTCTTGAATGAGCCCCTCGAAAACTTGATGCAAATAAACGAATTTTTGTTCTACGTCTTCGAGCTATATATCCTCGTTTAATTCTGGTCATTGAATAAATGAAACTTCGATGAATAACTAATTGATTTCCCTTCTTTCAGTTATTCCTTTTTCCTTTCCTAATTTTTGAATAACAAAACGGATTCGTCCAATGTATAAAATAAAAACTCCAATGGCTTTTGCTACTATAACCTTCCCGACCACGATTTTCTCTTTTTTTCTTCTAGGCATTTCACCTCGAAATAAAAATAAGAAATTGTATGGATAGTGATACTAGATATTAAAAAAAGCATATTAAATAAAAACACAAAGTAGTAAATCTAAATGGATAAAAAAATCGTGGGTTCCATCGTTTCTATGGTTACTTTTTAAACGGCGAGGTCCCCTCTATACACCGGAGCCCCTTCTTTCATTTAATCAATGCTATTGTTAACTTGTACAGTTTACACTCTTTGGCTCTACCTATGAATTATCCAGTAATCAGTCTTTCACAACGCGATCTACCTATACAGTAACGATATTTAATTATGAAGATTAGCTGTGTAGCTGACCCTGTTAGTCCGTTGTTGCAAGAGTAAGGGCATAATCTTTTTGCCTTTTAATTTAAATAATATTTTCCCTGCTTAATGGATAACCATTTGCTACCAATGGGAAATTCTTTTTCATCTTAAATTGAAAATTGAGACGCTTGGATTTACGATTTACACCAATAGAAACCATAAGATTTGATAAACAATAGAAGGATATGATAGATCCTTTTTATATAGTAAATGGATTTCTTCCATTTTATCCTATTTATTGGTACTGATCATTGATACTGGAAAAATGGGTTCTTTTGTCCCAGTCCATGCTCTGAACGAGTCACACATACACCCTAGTACATGTTCCTCGTCGCTGAGGGCATCCCCCAAGGGCGGGGGATTTCGTGACATTTCTGATTGGCTGTCGTGTCTTTCTAATAAGTTGTTTAATAGTTGGCATGTTGACTCGTATACATAATGAATCGGTTTAGATCGATCCTAACCGGATGATTAGGAATTACTTCTATATTGATAATTCTATATTAATAGATTAATTAATATAATACTATATCAAACCCCGGTAGGTAAGAAGATAAGATTTTGAATTGCGTATTTTCGTGACATCCTTGTTATTTTTTATTCTACCGCTACAAGATCAACAATTCCATGAGCTTGGGCTTCTGTTGCTGACATAAAAACATCTCTTTCCATGTCTTCGGATACAACCCATAAAGGTTTGCCCGTTCTTTGTACATAAACCCTTGTGATGGTTTCGCGTAACTTCAGCAGTTCTTCCGCTTCCTGGATAAATTCTCCCGTTTGTGCCTCATAAAAAGAACTAGCAGGTTGATGGATCATTACCCTGATTATATAACATAAAAAATGGTTCTTCTATCTCGAAGATAAATCAAAGAGAACAAATCAAATAAAGAATAATAAATACTACGAAAAACAAGATAGAATTGAACAACCGTACAGGCATCGTTATCTTTTGCGCATTGCATACGGCTCTACAATGGAATTCACTTTTCCCTCCCATCGAAGAAACAGAAAATATAGGGTCTATCATACTAGACCCAGATCGGTAAATAATCCAATAATCATCCTTCCTTTTTTTTTTATTTTGGAGTAGTTAAAAAATACTATGATGGCTCCGTTGCTTTATATTTATATAGATATTTATTTAGTCTTTTATTCAACAATCCCAAAGTTTCTTTTTTTTTTTATTCTTTCATAACATAATCAGTCTGTCTTCTGGGGTGAAAACAAAACAGTTTGTGACGCTGCAATAGGCTTCCGATAGATCAGATAAAATCGGAAATGCCCCTTATCTCATACTACTCTTTCGATATATAATCGAATGGTTTTTTTTTCTCATATCGAATTCAAAATGCCATGCTATTATTACTTAATAGTCATATTTCATATGGCGAAGGCATAGTCTTCTTTTTTCTCTCAAATACAAAACTCATTGGCGCCGAGCATGAGGGAATGCTAGACGTTTGGTAATTTCTCCTCCGACCAGAATAAAAGATCCCATTGAAGCGGCTAATCCCATGCATATTGTCTGTACATCTGGTCCTACAAATTGCATAGTATCATAAATAGCTACTCCGGGTATTACCCACCCCCCGGGAGAGTTTATAAACAAATACAGATCTTTGGTATCATCCTCTATACTAAGATATACCATAAGACCAATAAGTTGATTCGAGATCTCGCTATCAACCTCTTGGCCTAAAAAAAGTAATCTTTCTCGATAAAGTCGGTTGATTAGGATAAAATTGTATCTTTAGGAACCATACGCGCACCTTTTGATGCATACAGGTTATCAAAAATCGCGAAAAAAAGAATCAATGTGTAGATTACAGCCCGCATTCTTTTGGACTCCTTCTAACAAAGGACTTTTTTGATTCCATTTTTCTTTTTCAAGAAAGATTCGTTTTGGTCTGTTTACTTTACCTATAAATATCAAAAAATAGAAAAGTAATTGACTAAATTTATCGAACGAACTTCTCATTGATGTATTGTTTCATCGAGATTGAATACAAATCACGATGTCATTTTCTTGTTCCGGAATGGGTTTCTTCAATTTTGTTAGGTTTATGTTCTACTCCAAGTCAAGTAAAGATCGGCCCTATTTTTATTTGCACATATAGGACAAATGTCCCAATACCAAGTCTTTTTGATATGGCTTTTTTATTTTTCAATTTATTTTTTGTCATGTCTTCTGCCAAATATTTAATGTATTCATTATATTACTCGATTGATTCAACAGTTTAAGATCACTCCTGTTTATAAATTCAAAATAGAATATGATAAAGATAGTAATCATAGATATATTACCAATTGGGTTTTTTGTAAACGGAGCCTGGATACTTCATTTTATTGGTCCAATCGAGACAACTATAAAGTATTCTAAACCATAAATTATTCTAATTGATAATATTAATCTGGATACCCCCCCCCAAAAAAAAAACAAAATAAATATAATTGCATTTCACGCTCCAAATTTTTGATAAGTCAATCAATCTTTCTTGGGCGAAAGAGAGGATATCTCGATCGGGGGAGAGAATGGGGGAATCCCATGTGACCCAATATATCTGACAAGTCGCACTATACGTCAACCCAAGATGCATCTTCCTCTCCAGGACTTCGAAAAGGCACTTTTGGAACACCAATAGGCATTAAATGAAAGAAAAAAAGAATTAAGTACTATATCTTACTTTGATGTGGAAGCGTAACAATGGGTTTATTGTCTTAATATTAATAAGATTAGCCTTTATCATAGTTTATCCATAAAGTGAATAAGTTCATAACATAAAATAAAAAAAGAAGACAGAATGACTATGACTAAAGGAGAAAATCTTTAGGAATAGGTCTTTTTAATGATATGAACAAATATGTATGCTTTCACTCATAGAAAATGAACGTGGGATCCCTCCCCCCTACCATTGCGTATTGGTACTTATCGGATATAGAATAGATCTGCTTCTTTTTGTTCCTACAAACAGAACTCTTCCATTATTACTAAAAGAATAAGAATAGAACAAATATTAATCCTTTCTTCGAGATAATCTACTGAAAAAAGGGGGGGTACATAGCATAGTTTTTTCCAATGCAATAAAGTTACATAGTGTCTATTTTTCGTTGAGAAAGGGGTATTTCCATGGGTTTGCCTTGGTATCGTGTTCATACCGTCGTATTGAATGATCCGGGTCGTTTGCTTTCTGTCCATATAATGCATACAGCTCTAGTTGCTGGTTGGGCCGGTTCGATGGCTCTATACGAATTAGCGGTTTTTGATCCCTCTGACCCTGTTCTTGATCCAATGTGGAGACAAGGTATGTTTGTTATACCCTTCATGACTCGTTTAGGAATAACCAATTCATGGGGCGGTTGGAGTATCACAGGAGGGACTATAACGAATCCGGGTATTTGGAGTTACGAAGGTGTGGCCGGTGCACATATTGTGTTTTCTGGCTTGTGCTTTTTGGCAGCTATTTGGCATTGGGTGTATTGGGATCTAGAAATATTTTGTGATGAACGCACAGGAAAACCTTCTTTAGATTTACCTAAGATTTTTGGAATTCATTTATTTCTTTCAGGACTGGCTTGTTTTGGGTTTGGCGCATTTCATGTAACGGGGTTGTATGGTCCTGGAATATGGGTGTCCGATCCTTATGGACTAACCGGAAGGGTACAATCTGTAAATCCAGCGTGGGGTGTGGAAGGTTTTGATCCTTTTGTTCCGGGAGGAATAGCCTCTCATCATATTGCAGCAGGTACATTGGGCATATTAGCAGGTCTATTCCATCTTAGTGTCCGTCCGCCCCAACGTCTATACAAAGGATTACGTATGGGAAATATTGAAACCGTCCTTTCCAGTAGTATCGCTGCTGTTTTTTTTGCTGCTTTTGTTGTTGCTGGAACTATGTGGTATGGTTCAGCAACTACCCCGATTGAATTATTTGGTCCCACTCGTTATCAATGGGATCAGGGATACTTCCAGCAAGAAATATATAGAAGAGTTGGCGCTGGGCTAGCCGAAAATCAAAGTTTATCAGAAGCTTGGTCTAAAATTCCCGAAAAATTAGCTTTTTATGATTACATCGGCAATAATCCGGCAAAAGGGGGATTATTCAGAGCGGGCTCAATGGACAACGGGGATGGAATAGCGGTTGGGTGGTTAGGACACCCTATCTTTAGAGATAAAGAAGGTCGTGAACTTTTTGTACGTCGTATGCCTACTTTTTTTGAAACATTTCCGGTTGTTTTGGTAGACGGAGACGGAATTGTTAGAGCAGATGTTCCTTTTAGAAGGGCAGAATCGAAGTATAGTGTCGAACAAGTAGGTGTAACTGTGGAGTTCTATGGCGGCGAACTGAATGGAGTCAGTTATAGTGATCCTGCTACTGTGAAAAAATATGCTAGACGTGCTCAATTGGGAGAAATTTTTGAATTAGATCGTGCTACTTTGAAATCCGATGGTGTTTTTCGTAGCAGTCCAAGGGGTTGGTTTACTTTTGGACATGCTTCGTTTGCTCTACTCTTTTTCTTCGGACATATTTGGCATGGTGCTAGAACCTTGTTCAGAGATGTTTTTGCCGGTATTGACCCAGATTTGGATGCTCAAGTAGAATTTGGAGCATTCCAAAAACTTGGGGATCCGACTACAAGAAGACAAGTAGTCTGATATAAGATTGATTTCTTACTTTTCACCTTTATTTTTGTGATTTAACATAGTTTAACATAAATAGGGTACTGGATAAATCTTGATTTGAATTGCTGCCTTTCCTTTGACTCTTTCTTTTTAATTATCCGGGAGACGATCCAAAATAAACAGGTATGGAAGCTATAATTGTAAACCACAATCGAATCTATGGAAGCATTGGTTTATACATTCCTTTTAGTCTCGACTTTAGGAATAATCTTTTTCGCTATCTTTTTTAGGGAACCGCCTAAAGTTCCAACTAAAAAGATGAAATGATTTTTGATTATCTCTATCTCAATTGAATTAATGAGCCTCCCAATATTGGGAGGCTCATTAATTCAACTAGTCTCCGTGTTCCTCGAATGGATCTCTTAGTTGTTGAGAGGGTTGCCCAAAAGCAGTATATAAGGCATACCCAGTAAAACTTACAAGTAAACCAGATATAGAGATGGCAACTAAGGTTGCTGTTTCCATTATTATATAATTTTAAGACTACAACGGATCTATGATAAGATCATTTATTTACAATAGAATGGTATACAAAGTCAACGACTCTCAATGAATACAAAATAGGATTTATGGCTACACAAACCGTTGAGGATAGTTCTAGATCTGGTCCAAGACGAACTATTATAGGGGATTTATTGAAACCATTGAATTCGGAATATGGTAAAGTAGCTCCCGGTTGGGGAACTACTCCTTTGATGGGTATCGCAATGGCTCTATTTGCGATATTCTTATCTATTATTTTGGAGATTTATAATTCTTCCATTTTACTGGACGGAATTTCAATGAATTAGATTAACAAGAACTACTAAATAGCTTTTCAATACAAAACCAAGTGAAGCATTTAGGTCGCTTTTAGTCCATTCTATTTTTTGGTAGTTCGACCGTGGAATTTCTTTGTTTCTGTATTTCCGGAATATGAGTGTGTGACTTGTTATAATTGATCCTATGGATACTACAGAAATCGGTTCTGTCATCTTGATACAGATGGTTTTACCTCGTCGGATATTCATTCTAGTATCTGGAACGCGCGGAATATATGAAATAGATTACAAACTATTATAACTATGATTCATATTTCATATTCAGACCTCGCTTGCCGGACTCCAAAAAAAGAATTAACCAAAAAGAGTTAAAAAAAAGGGTTAGAAGTTATAAATTGAAATATTTTTATTCTTTTTCTGTTTCTGCTTTTTTTATTTTGAATTAAAGGACAAACCGTTCTTTGTATTTTTTTTTTCATTATATATATTCATTGAATAAGTGATGATCCACCGATTCTTACTCAGAGAATTTTTGGACTTATTTTGAAGGTTTTATTGAATCATCGTGGTTGTAGTATGAATCTGAGGTTTTAATCGATTCTATAGGGTCTTAACAAGAGAATTCCTATCAATAATAAAGAAAACAGAAGTAAAGCTGCATTACACACAAATAAAAAATCAAAGAAAAGAAAAAAAAAAATAGGTAAATAGAAGATTCAAGAGGCCTGTAACCATCAACATAAAGACGAATGAGCCAACTTGATATTTTGGCATTATAACCACAAAGAAGAGCTTTCAGATTTTTATTCTTTCGTATCTTTAGAGAAAGATTGAATCATAGGATTAAAGAAGTTTCAAACTTTCTATTCCACATATCCGTTATAGCCAGTATTTGGGTGTTTCTGTTTGAGCCGTACGAGATGAAATTCTCATATACGGTTCTCAGAGGGGGAGTTCCTTGAGTTTACCTATCTCAATAAAGTCTATGATTGGTTCGAAGAACGTCTTGAGATTCAGGCGATTGCAGATGATATAACTAGTAAATACGTTCCTCCGCATGTCAATATATTTTATTGTTTAGGCGGAATTACGCTTACTTGTTTTTTAGTACAAGTAGCTACGGGATTTGCTATGACTTTTTACTATCGCCCGACCGTTACTGAAGCTTTTGCTTCTGTTCAATATATAATGACTGAAGCTAATTTTGGTTGGTTAATCCGATCAGTTCATCGATGGTCGGCAAGTATGATGGTCCTAATGATGATCCTGCACGTATTTCGTGTGTATCTCACCGGTGGCTTTAAAAAACCTCGTGAATTGACTTGGGTTACAGGTGTGGTTCTGGCTGTATTGACCGCATCTTTTGGTGTGACTGGTTATTCCTTACCTTGGGATCAAATTGGTTATTGGGCAGTCAAAATTGTAACAGGTGTACCGGAAGCTATTCCTGTAATAGGATCGCCTTTGGTAGAGTTATTACGTGGAAGTGCTAGTGTAGGACAATCCACTCTGACTCGTTTTTATAGTTTACACACTTTTGTATTACCTCTGCTTACTGCCGTATTTATGTTAATGCACTTCCCAATGATACGTAAGCAAGGCATTTCTGGTCCTTTATAGAGAATAAAGAATATAATATAGATCATAGATATTTGTAATCAGTTATTTATCACTTCACTCAGGGTAGGAACAATAGGATTTCATTGCTATAAATATGGATTATTGAAAAGAATAAAACATGTATTTGGATATTTCCCTTCAACCCCACAAAATTGTATTATTTCTTTGACACTAATGGTTGAAGTGAATTCTCCGAAGAGAAAATGGATTATGGGAGTGTGTGACTTGAACTATTGATTAGTCCGTGCAGATATATTCCTTATCTGCCACATTTGTTTGAATTCACAACTAAATGTGTCTTTGTTCCAACCACCGCGTAAGCCCCATACAGAGGATAGGCTGGTTCACTTGAAGAGAATCTTTTCTATGATCAGACTTGATTATGTGGTGCGTGAACAGGCTCCGTAAGATCCAGTAGAATAAGTGATGCGGCATAATACAGATTTTGTTTTATCTATTTCACTTACTTAATAGTATGGAAATGCAC